TTTCATCCAAAAAATTCTCTTTTTTATACAAATATTTTATACAAATACAATACATAGGTCGTCAATTCGGCAGTGGATAAAAAAGGGGGGAAGATACCCATCTTTCCAGTTAATGGTTCAAATAATTTTATCCATATGAGTGTTCTACATCGAATAAATTCCCAATTCTTCCTTTTTTCTTTTTCTCATTTTTAAACCTTTTTTTAAACCTTTTTGGTACTAACGTAGCGGTAGAAAGAGTACCATGCTATGCTGTGCCTGGACTTCAAACAATTCATCTTTAACCATGTAAAAGACCTCAACATTATTGGTTGATAGAGAAGAGAATCAAAGTTCATTTACCAATTAGTCACGAAATGCTATGGTTCTTACATAGGATTTCTGAATTAAATCCAATTCAGAAGTAATTCGTCGAGATTGTGCACGCTTTGTTCCTATTTCTGCTATAAAAAAGAATACATAAATATAAAGAAAGTGCAGCCGGTGAAATCCAACCTATTCTTGAAATACACAACTCGCACACACTCCCTTTCCAAAAAAAATCAATACACCCAGCACTACGCTTAGATTTATTGGATTTGTTGCTAAAATATCGGTATTAAACTCGAAACTCCCAGCGGATGACCAGTGCCCCACGGAAACAAAAGAATCGGTTAGATTTTTCATAGGCTCTCCCCTTATAGATAGGACTAACAAAGAACAGAGTTCTTTTTCTATCACTCCGCTTATTATTATTAATGGAATTTGAGAATTCTCAAATTTATTAGTTATGGTTATGTTTTTATTCTACGATGAAATGAAACATTAAACAAAAGGATTTGCAAATAAAAGAGCTAATGCCACGACCAGTCCATAAATTGTTAAAGCTTCCATAAAAGCCAGACTAAGCAATAAAGTACCTCGTATTTTACCCTCTGCTTCTGGTTGTCTCGCAATACCTTCTACGGCTTGTCCCGCAGCAGTACCTTGACCAACCCCAGGTCCGATAGAAGCAAGCCCTACAGCCAATCCAGCAGCAATAACAGAAGCAGCAGAAATAAGTGGATTCATGGTAAGTTCCTCGCACCAAAAAAAGAAATGGTTAATGATACAACCAACCGATGAATTAGTACTTAATCTACTTCTTTTTCTACTTCTACTTTTACTATTTAATTTACTAAACTTACTACACTTATTTTTTCTTTTTTGATCTTTCAAATATATCGGGTCGAAGTAGCTAAAAACTCCAAATGGAATTCAGAATATTACTGAATTGTCAGAACTACTTTGATATACCGTTCGTTTTTCCTTTCTACCTTATGTAAATAGATATGTATACGGTTTTAGTCATTGCGTTTCCTTGTTTAGAAAATATTCTATTCTTTCTCTTTGATTCAATTCACAATCACAGACAAAATAGAAAAAGGACTGATATGGGAATCCATCTAAATGCAGTTGGCTAGAAAAAAAGAGATAGGGGTAATTATTATTTCACTAGTAAATAGCATCTACTTTTATTATTCCATAACGTAAATCACCTGCACTTTTTATTCTCTTATTTTAATAAATCCTATTCTGGAACCATTCTTCAAAACATGCACAAGGATTGATACTCATAGACATCACATATACATATATGTAGTAAGATCCCCAACCCTTCTTTCTCTTCCCATTTATGCAATATCATCTATCTTTCTTCATATATACATAAATGTAGCTATTTGCATTTTCTTCTCCAACCCAGTGGATTATATTGAACCCCCGTATTGCTTGAATTGGGATAAGCTTAAAAAAAGACTATTTCAAAAGTGAGTTAATGATGACCCTCCATGGATTCACCTATATAAGCCGCAGCCAAAGTTGCAAAAATAAGAGCTTGAATACCACTTGTAAATAATCCAAGAAACATGACAGGTATAGGAACTACTGAAGGCACTAAAGAAACAAGAACAACAACCACTAATTCATCAGCCAATATATTCCCGAAAAGTCGAAAACTAAGAGATAAAGGTTTTGTGAAATCTTCTAGAATATTAATTGGTAAAAGTATTGGAGTTGGTTGAATGTATTTCCCGAAATATCCCAATCCTTTTTTGCTAAGACCCGCATAGAAATATGCCACTGACGTGGGTAAAGCTAAAGCAACAGTAGTATTTATATCATTCGTGGGCGCAGCTAACTCCCCATGAGGTAACTTTATGATTTTCCAAGGTAAAAGAGCACCTGACCAGTTAGAAACAAAAATAAATAGGAACATCGTTCCTATAAATGGAACCCAAGGACCATACTCCTCTCCAATTTGAGTTTTGCTCAAGTCTTGAATAAATTCAAGGACATATTCGAAGAAATTCTGACCGTTAGTCGGAATGGTTTGCGGATTCCGAACAGCTATGATGACTGAACCTAATAAGATAGCAATTACAACCCAAGAAGTGATAAGTACTTGGGCATGAATTTGTAAACCTCCTATTTGCCAATATAAATGTTGGCCTACTTCTACACCTGATATATCGTATAACCCTTTGAGTGTTTTAATGGAACATGGTATAACATTCATATTGTCCTCTAAAAGAAATCAAACTTCAAAAAAGTAATTATTTTGATTCAACCATCTCTTTATCAATTCATCTATGTTCATTAATGAATTTAAGTTCTGAATCGTATATTTTGGATACTGAGAAATCACATAAAAAAATACCAATCATTTTATGTTTTAAATATTATTCAATATTCAAAACATAGTTCAAACTCCAAAAGATGTAAACCAAAATAGTAACAATCAAAGAGAGTTCACCAAAAACAAACTAATCTTCTTCTTTATTCTTCTTTATTCTTCTTAATGATATTAATGATAAGATAATTAACCATTTTTTATATAACTAGAACGGCCCTCACAAATTGCAGATACTAATTTGGTAAGAATCAATCGAATCGAAGCTATAGCATCATCGTTGGCCGGAATAGAAATATCTGCAAGATCTGGGTCACAATTTGTATCGATTAAACAAATCGTCGGAATACCCAAAATGAAACATTCTCGAAGAACCGTATATTCTTCTTGCTGATCAACGATAATTACAATATCGGGCAATCCCGTCATATATTTGATCCCACCCAGATATGTTTGCAAGGTAGATAACTTTCTCTTCAACATTGCTGCATCTCCTTTGGGGAGACGATTAAGTTTCCCCATCTTTTGTTCTGCTCTTAAGTCCCTGAACTTCTGAAGTCTTGTTTCTGTAGTAGACCAATTCGTTAACATACCACCAAGCCATTTTTTATTAACATAATGACATCGAGCCCTTATTGCTGCTGATGCTACTAAATCCGCTGCTTTCTTTTTGGTGCCAACAATTAAGAATTTTTTTCCCCTACTTGCTGCATCAAAAACTAAATCGCAGGCTTCTGATAAAAAACGAGCAGTTATAGTAAGATTTGTAATATGAATACCTTTACGTTTTGTAGAGATGTAAGGAGCCATTCTAGGATTCCATTTATTAGTACCATGACCAAAATGAACTCCTGCTTCCATCATTTCTTCCAAATTGATGTTCCAATATCGTCTTCCCATTTTCCCACACTTTCTATTTTTCTTTTTTTTTCAAAGAGATTAAGTACCCTGTGAAATAAATAATTGTTCCGACGGAACCTTCTACCAGGATTGACCATTGATCTACGACCCAAACCATGAATTTCATTCTTTCTTTTTTATTTCATTGATTACAAAATCCATAATCGGACCAGAGAGTTAAAGTAAAAAGAATGAACCTCTTTTTAGGAATTAGTAAATTACATTACGGATCTGATGTCTCGTGGAAAGTGTTTGGGTCACAAGAACAAAATAATTCTCTATGGTGTAACAAAAGATCTTTCATTTCCAACTCGAATAGATTCTTCCTTTTGATTTTCAAATGAATGTTTTTGTCTTGCTTTGAACGATGTACTAATTTTTTGAATCCGGTACCAACCGGTATAATCCCCCCCAGAACAACGTTCTCTTTCAGGCCTTTCAACCAATCAATACGACCTCGTAGAGCAGCTTTTGCTAAAACTCGAGCAGTTTCTTGAAAACTCGCTTCGGATATGAAACTTTGAGTATTCAGAGATGACTTCGTTATTCCCAATAAGATTGCCCGATAACAGATCGCTTCGTCCAAAACGCGCCCTGCTCGCTCTGCTCGCAACAATCCAATAAATTCCCCAGGTAAAAAAACATTAGACATTCCATCTTCTGAAACCAAAACTCTTGATGTTACTTGACGTACAATAATCTCTATATGTCTATTATGGATCTGTACCCCCTGGGATCGATAAACCTTTTGGATCTTATTAACCAAAGAGATACGACTTTGGGCTATGGTTAGTTCAGCTCCAATCAAGAATCCCCAGGGGATCCCAAGAATCCTTCGGATACGTTCGTCCCAACCTTCAACTCTTCTTTCGAGGTTCATCGATATTGAATCAATTGAACGAACTTCTAAGATTTGTTCCACTTTTGGAAGACCTTGCGTTATGTCACCAGATCTCGATTTTTCATATAGAAATGTAATTAATGTATCTCCTTCATAAAAGGTTTCCCCATAATGGCCATGGACAGTTGCTCCTGGAGTGACCAAATAGGGCTTAGCTGATCTTATAACTAAAGAGTCAACATGAACAATGAAAATTTGACCAGATTTTTTTATGTGTGATCCGTATTTCAATAGACATACATTTTCACAAAGGAATTGTCCAAGGCTAATTATTGTCCATGCCTCTTCACAAGAATCGTGATGGAGAAAACACCAATTCAAATGGAATGAATTCCAAATGATGTTACTGCATGGATCGGGATTATAAATCCTACTATTTTCATCTAGGAAAAAGTATTGAAATGGAAGTGCTTCAAGCACTTGGAAAGTCTGTTGAGATCTTTTTTCAAGTAAAAAATATTTCTTTAAAAAGACTTGATTATAAGTTATTAAATAGTAAGATGAACGAAAATTTACTATTTTAGGCACAATAGTACCTAAAGGACCCAA